AGATTTTTGCATATACAGACAAATCGGTCAATAATATCTGAATCTGGTGAATGAGCCCAAGTCGGTTTACTAATAGGATGCCCTACTGCGTTACAAAATTTCGCTTTTTCCAAGGCTGAAATCAAGGAAAAAATTGGAATTTTTGTATCCAATTTACACTTTCTATTATCTATTAGAAAAGAATTTTCTACCATTTGACTTCGGAAGACCGAAGGATTTAATCCTAGACTTGAAAGATAGCCTAAAAAGTGGACAGAATGCTTGGATAATGAATTTAAATAGATGTTTTCCGGTTGAGACCAAACAAAAAAACGACATTGCCATAAATTGACAAGATAATATTTCCATTTTTTAATTCGAAGGGGCGTACCCTTTGAAGCTAAAAAAAATTTTCCTTGATATCTAGCATAATGCATGAAAGTATCCTTAAATAACCATAAGACAATCCCAAAACAATTATCAAAGACTTCCGTAAACTGTTCCATTTTTTCATAGAAAAAATTTCGCTCAAGAAGAAAGCTAGAAAAGGTTGATCGTAAATAAAAAACTTGGTTACGAAGAAAAAATAAAATGGATTCATTTTCATATATATATATATTATATAAAACCAATAAAAGTCTTAAATTCTTTTTTACAAAAGAAAAAAAAATAGAAATCAATTTATTCGAAATAAATTGACTGTTCCAATTCGAATACTCATGAAAAAAAAGCCGTAATAAATGCAAACACGCGCTATCTTTTATCCAGAAGCGAACAGCTTGAACCAATTTTTCGAGATGGATGGGGTAAGGTATTAGTCCAGTTGACACATAATTTAAGTGTGCCAATTTATCCTCTAAAAAAGGAAATATTGAATGAATTGATCTTAAATTTTGAGATTTTACTATATGTAACCTTTCGAAAGAGCATAACGATTTTAGAGAAAATGGAATTTCGATAATGGTTGCAAGTCCCACCGATATCATTTGAAAATACAAAATGTTGTTATACCTAAAAAGGGTAGGTTGTTCAGAATCTGTAGACAAAATTTTGAAATGATCCGGTTGATTCATTCGAGTAATTAAACGTTTTATAATTAGTAAACTCAATTTATTGTCATAACCTAAATTTTCCGAAAAAATGGATCCATATTCATTTAAACCACGAGCATAAGTAACTATATAAATATACTCCCGAAAGATAAGTGGGTATAAGAAGCTTTTTTTAAATGATCCATCTATTTCAAAATATTTTTTATATTTTTCCTTTTGCATTTTAAAGCATTTTAAAATTTAAAATTGGATTTGATTGAAGCAAAGATAAGGGATTTCTTAGGTTATTAACTAAATACATAATGCGATATAGTAAAAACAAAGTCTAATAAACCCCTCAATAGCAATAAAGGGATAAACTGATCAACACAGATTCTCTATTCTCCCCTTTTTCCATCTAATTTGTTTATGCTCATTAAACGATAAAAAGATCGTTAGAAATCTTTTACTTTTTCAAACTAATCGCTCTTTTGATGTTGGAAACATTCTTTTTATCAATATACTCTTTCTTCTACACATTCATCTACGACTGATAGTCATAGTCGAGACTAGCTAATAGTTAGGACTCAGTAAAAAAAATGTAAAATCCGCTCATGGAAAAGACTTTCCTGCATCAGGCACTAATACCTTTTTAACGTAAATTTAGATAGGATAATCCTTTCAATTTCAAAAAAATGAAAATAAAAAAGGGAAGCTCATTTCTTTTTTGTTTACTGATAATTGGAGCCTTAAAGCTCTATCCATTTATTTACTCGACCCAGCGTTGGAATTTCTTTTTTATGTTCTTTAACCAAGAATTCAAATAAGGTTTGGACCCGCTCTGTACCTGGTCAAAAAAATATATTCTCAGAAAATCCAAAGTAATACGACATGCTCTTTTTTCCATTCATTCCTTTCAGGATCAGTCGCGGTCTTACAAACTATACCGATAGTACGGACGAATTTCTTTCTTCATCCAAATGTGTAAAATACGTTAGTCGCACTTAAAAGCCGAGTACTCTACCATTGAGTTAGCAACCCCCCCAAATTTTTTTGTTATATACATACAAAAGAAAAAAACAAGGATAAATGGATCCCCAAAAAGATCGACTTACCCCAATGGAATTATATTTATTTGGCACACCGTTGTCAAGATGAATGGTAATGTGTTGAGAAAAAAAACAATGAAAAGAAAAATTAGTTTTTAATAAAAAAAGGAAAATCAAGAAAAACAAATTGCAGTTATTCTATAAAAATTCCCCTTTTTTTCAAATCTGGTCATTTCAACTTTAATTTATATAATAAAAATTTTTTTGAGTATTTCTAATTAGAATATTAAATAATATTCTAATTAGAAAATTTCTATTTCAGCTTTAGGTTAATATTAGTCATTATCTTTTTTTAATCGGGAGAGATGGCTGAGTGGACTAAAGCGTCGGATTGCTAATCCGTTGTACGAGTTGTTCGTACCGAGGGTTCGAATCCCTCTCTTTCCGGTTCCGTTGATGTTTTGATATTTTTTTACTTCATTTATTTCTTTTTATGTTTTTAACATTTAACGATTAAAAATAGAGAAAATGTTAAAAACATAAAAAAAGTAAAGAAAAATCTTAGTTTTTACTCTTCCCCCCCGGGATTACGCTTCGGATCATTGGATAAAAATCCAAAGATAAAGAGACAAACAAAGTAGATCACTACTGCGTAAACAAGGAGTTTGAGAGTAAACATTCCCCAATATACCCAATATGCAAGTTTTTCGTAAAAAAAGAGAGATTCGGCTGTCTGGTTAATATAATAACTATTTAGTGAACTCGTAACGAGTTTTGGCAAATAGTAAACGACTTCCCCAAAAAGTATCCAATTTATTATCGAATTTATTATAAAATTTATTATGGCACATAAGTCAATAATAAGTGCGATAATATATATTATATCAAATACTATATAAAATAGTATACAATCGAGTATATAGTCTAAGTAAACTATATAATAGAAACAGTAAAGAAATCCCTCCCCCAAAAACACAGCTATTTCTTCGGCTACTTCCGGAATCTTTTCAATCATAAATTGACAAGTATTACTAGTTTTTAAAAAACTAACAAGTTTTGACCGATAGTAAACGACTGTCTGAAAAACTATCCAAACTATTTTTTTGCATAACTCATAAATAAATAATACAAAAAATTTTATCCGATACAAACAATATGTTAACTTGTTCCAGAAAAAAGAAGTTATTTTTTTTACTAGAATGAAAAATTGATTCATAAGAATACCTATTATATTGTTAATGTGTAATATATTACCTACATAGATAATCTAGGTAGGTAATATTACCTGGGTATTGTCTCGACCTAACAAACCCATTTTTTTATCCGCGTTTGGATATATAGTAAATAAAGGCGGTCAAAACTATTAGTTTTAGAGTATATTTAAGGTTTTCCATTTTTTTCTCCCTTTAATTATTAAAGATTAGGTAATATATTACCTGGGTATTGTCTCGACCTAACAAACCCATTTTTTTATCCGCGTTTGGATATATAGTAAATAAAGGCGGTCAAAACTATTAGTTTTAGAGTATATTTAAGGTTTTCCATTTTTTTGGGTCCTCACTTTAATTATTAAAGATTAGGTAATATATTACCTGGGTATTGTCTCGACCAACAAACCCTTTTTTTTAGATCAATAGAATATCGTTGTCCACATACTAAAAGTATAACCGCCCCGCAGAAAAATTGCCCATTAATTCGCTGGTGTTTCCGATTTTTATTATTTTTATTATTATATTATTTATATTATTATTATATTATTTATATAATATATTTTGATTATTTTTATTATTATATTATTTATATAATATAAAAACCTCTTTAAGTTGTATCCAATGTATCAAAGACTATCTTTAGTCTAAATAACATTTAGACAAACTTTATACTCTTTGTCAAGTTACTTTTTTTCGCGGTGCAAATGATTACTTTGACTATTAGTAATACTATCTTCTTCAACATAAAAATAGAATCCCCTTCTGTAAGAATCTTATCGAAAACTTACAGCAGCTTGCCAAACGAAAGCTAATAGAAAAAAGAACAGAGGGATTACTGGCATAAAGTCTACAATTGGACTTAGAAAGTCGTAGACTTCAGGCAATTTTGTGAAGATAAAATTATCTTCAAAAGTCGCCGAATTAAGACCCATACCAATGAAACTAAAAAAATGAAGCATAAAAATGTTTTGTTCTTGAAAATAATTGTGAGTTATTAATATGTTATTGCTAAAAAACTTGCTCAAAAAGACAGCTAAGGTAGACAATCCTTTATTTGATTGTCGATGAATCCACAACTTTTCAATTCTCAAATCAAAAAGAATAGAAGAAATTCTGTTTTCATTGAATATTTTAATTGAAGTCTATATTATGATCAATGAATTCAATTTCATTCTATATTGGTATATGATAATGTATTTTTAATTCTATATCTACGGATATTAAAATATGAATACCAAGCTAATATATTTCAGAAATATCTGAATTGACGAAGAACCAATACTAATGTTCTTCGTGGATAGAAATCCAAGTGGGACGTGGCCAAGTGGTAAGGCAACGGGTTTTGATCCCGATATTCGGAGGTTCGAATCCTTCCGTCCCAAACATATTTATTCTATATCATAGATATAGGGATTTCTATAGGAATATTGAAAGATAGAATAGAATAACCGCTTTATGATATATCATAGAATATCATAGCATAGAATATCCTAGAATAGGGATTTCTATAGGAATATTGAAAGATAGAATAGAATAACCGCTTTATGATATATCATAGAATATCATAGCATAGAATATCCTAGAATAGGGATTTCTATATGTATATTCAAGACTAGAATTGAAAGAAAAACAATTAACAATATTAAGATATAAGAAAGACTCTTTCCAGTGTTCTAATATTCTTTCGATATAGTATTAAATACTAATACTATAGAATCCTCCTTTCCTAA